TGGATTTCTCAGTCCAAGCAAGTAACAATATATCTTTATATTATTGATCATTCTTTCAGTTAAATTCGGAATTAAACCATCGTCTATTATCCATTGAAAAAGCAAATAGTGTTTCCGTAAGAAAAGAATTTCTGGTCTCATCTTATTCCGGATCTTGTATTGTTTTTTCATTTTATCTCGGTTTTGTGCATATGATCTAAGGTCTCTTCGGCCTACGAGTTCTTTTTCTTCTTGATTTTGATTCATTAATTCAGAATATCTTTTTTCATTCGATGGTCTAAAAAAATTCCATTTTTTATTTTCATTGATGTTTTTTTTTTTATTCAAATTAAAAAAAAGGAATTTGCTTGGTATAATCCATGGTTTTATTTTGTATACATTATACAGTGTCACAAATTCTGGAAAGAACGGAAGTTTCGGATTTGTCGATATTGGGTTTAGTATTTCTTCATTCATTTCCATCCAATCAAAAAAGAGTTTCTTGTTATTGATTGGATTTCTTTCTAAATCTTGATGAATCGTCAGATAAAAAATATCGTTTTTATTCATTTTATCAAATTTTTGGTAATTTTTACTTCCAAGCTTAGTATTTATATTACTGTTATAATCCATTTTGGTCCAGGCTTCGATATCTTTTTTTTTCCTTAGAAAAAAGTTGAGAATTGTCCAATCAAAATATTTTCTATTTGTATTTTTTTGTATATACATTATATCACCCTTTTCTAGATTTTCTAGATAATGATTGATAGGAATTTCCTCCAGGCTTTCAAATAATTTTTTTTTATAATTGTTGTAATTAAAGGTAATTTTTTGGTTGTTATTTAATTCTGATGGTGATCCATAAATAATATATGAGGACTTCTTAATTTCAGAATTAATAGATTTATATGATAAAAAATCATATATATAGTATTTAGTAAAATTGTATTTTTGGCTTGGTAATGGATATACTTTAAAATCCTTTTGTTTTTTGTGATAAAGTAATTGGTCTTTTTCATACGAATTCCATTCTGTTAAATCTTTATTTTGGGCCATACCACCTTCATTGATTGTAGTTCGCCATTTTTGTGGTATTAATCCAGACCATCTAATCTGAGATAAATTGTATTGATAATGACCTCTTAACCAGTTTTTCCATTGCTTCGTTTCAGAACTTGGAGGTTTCGTATGTCTTAATTCGGAATGAAATACTCCTTGTGTTACAAAAGAATTTTTTATTGCAGTCTTAAGAAAAAAGGGAGTTCCATGATACTCCAGAATAGATCTTAACTTATTATTATACAAATTAATAACTTGGGTTTGTGATAATGTGTAAAATACATATGCTTGTGATAAGGAGGATAAGGAAAAAAAAAGATGTGAATTCCTCTTACTATTCTTAATATTGTAAAGTGCACTTTTTAGAGTCGAAATAAAGTGAATTTCTTTTTTTTTTTTTTCTTGGTTTGTTTTTTCATTGTAAATGTATTTATTAAAAAAAAAATTTATTGATTCAAGAACTTGTTGTGTAGGAATTCTGGCAATATGAATGATACATAGAAAGATATCGATGTATATTTTTTTAATGAAAATTCTTAGAAAAAAATCTAATTTATAGATTAATCGAGTGCTTTTTCTTTTTATTTTTAATATTTTCCAAAATTTTTTTGGTGATTTTTCTTTTACAGTATAACTTGTTTTGTTAGGACTACTTCTTTTCTTGGCGTTACTGTTTTTTTCTTTCGTAAGACCCTTTGTTTTCTTTCTGATTGTGCTTGTTCTATCAGTCAGATTTTTCATTTTTTTTTTTCTTAGTGAATAATTTGTATTATCTGTAGATTTCATTTTTATAAATGAGTCGTGAATTATCTGATTCCTGATTATATCATCTTTTTTTTGGTTAGTTTCGCCGGATTCGTACACCTTTCTCAATATAAACAATCGAGTTGGATATACTTTTAAGAGTTCTTTTTTTATTTTTTTTATAAACAGAAATAAAACGTTTTTGATAACCACTCCTTTTGGTTCTTTTGAATCTTGAAAATGATTATTTTTTGTTTTTCGAGTTTTTTTTTTTAGTTCTTTAAAAATAGGTTTAAAAAAGGAGGGTTTTGGGGAAACAGAACCAAGGGTAAGGTTCGTTTGTGTTCCCGAAGCCGTTAAAAAATAAAACTTTTGTTGTTCTTTCTTTATATCTTTATAAGAAGAAAAAGAGGGTCTCAATTTAGATTTGTGCCAGGGTTTCAAATAGAAAGGAAATACTATTTTTATCTGAATACCATCTTTAAACCAATTTCTAGGAAGTTCGAGTTCTGATACTTGAACACCAGTATAGGTACATATAATATGTCTTTCTCTATTCCATTCATCGAAGTCTTCAACCCATTCGGGAGATTGGGCTAATAAAATACGCCCAATATTTTTAACTATTATCAATGAAGGTAATAAAATATATTTTCTAAAAATAGATTGAATTATTAAAATTAAACTTCTTGTTCCTTGTGGATATGGAACGAAATCC